AAAACCATCCGTTCTGGTTCTACATTTGTTCGAATAAAATGCTTAGCTAATTCCATGCGTCTAACCAAAAAAACCTTTCTTCTTCCAATTTTTCTCTCTTTCCATTCATTACCGGCGGGCCCTTCGCCCCCTAAGTCTTTCCATTCGACCAATGAAGAATCTCTAATAAGTCCCAAATCCAGATCGGCTAATTGTTCTCTGATAGCACCTGCCCCAGTCGAGATTTCTCTATTTCGAAATCTATCGAAACCTTGAGTAGTAAAAAAAGGTGGGATGCTGTATTTCCAAGATTGTATTTCGTATTCGAATGAACCTCGTAATCGTAAGAAAGTGGGTTTTTTAGCAACAGGCCTCGCAAAGGAAAAATTGGGATAGGTTCCTATAGGATTTCCCCCCCTTCAAAATCGGACGTGAGGGTTTCCTCTCATCCGGCTCAAGTAGTTACGCCAAATAACGATAAAGGGGGGCTCTCGCTTTCCCATTTTTTTTTTTCTAGAAAACCCCAACAAGATCTACTCCTTACTCAAGTTTCCGGTGAGGACCAACCAACATTTCATTAATACATCCTTCCTTTTTATTTCTATTTTATGAATTCCTGATTCGGCAATTTAGGACATAAATGAAATGGGAAATTATTGAGTAGTCTACTTCCCTTCGAATGAGGAATCCCCTTCTTAAAAGAATACCTCGGAACTCAGAAGGAATTTACTTGTCTATGTATCGTTCTGTTCGATCTTTTAGGTCCCTACTTAACCTCGACGGTTATGTCATGATTTAAAGCCTATATGCGATAGATAGGCTTTCGCAACCATGCCATATTTGTTTACTTGAAGAGAAATTCTTTCTATATGGAATGATTAATTCCACGTAAAGAAGTCTTTTTAACGAGGTACAACTAGCAATTCCTATTTATCTGTTATGGAATCAACCATAGATCAATTCCCCTTATTTTGAGAGTATTGAATACACCCATAATAGGATTCTGAGTTTCATGCTGCTCCTCCCAAGAGACATGTCAGAGCTGGGGCATCCCAATGAGATTGAACGGGATGACAGTTTCTTATTCCGAATCTGTAAAATCAAAATTTCGATCAAATCACACATCGCAGTATACGAGGCCCTCTAATTCTTTAAGCGGTTTATCTAAAAGATTCGCGATATAACTAGGAAGACGTTTCAAATACCACACATGAGTTACTGGGCATGCCAGTTTAATGTATCCCATTTGATATCGTCGTACCCGAGTATGAACAAACTCGACTCCACATTGTTCGCAAAATTTCGGTTCTTCTTTTGTATCTCTGATTATTCGATAATTTCCACAAGCACAAATTCCACTTTTTATAGGCCCAAAAATTCTTTCACAAAACAATCCATCCTTTTCCGGTTTATTGGTTTTGTAATGATAAGTATGGGGTTTTGTCACCTCTCCAACCACCTCTCCATTAGGTAGGATTTTATTAGCCCAGGCAATTATTTGTTGAGGAGAAACTGATCCAATTCGAAGTTGTTGATGTTTATATCGGTCGATCATAGAAGAAAAATTCTGATTCATTCCAATCAAACTTCCTTCCTATTAATCTGGAAGTTCTTCTCAGATACAAGGAAATGGTTCATTTCTAGAGCCAAAGATCGTAGTTCTCGAACTAGCAATCGAAAAGATTCTGGAGCATCCTTCTCTGGCTTAGCTATCCTTCCTCCATTGATCGTAGTATCAAGTACTTCCTGACGAGCTCGAACATGATCAGATTTATAAGTAAGCATCTCTTGTAAGATATGAGCAACACCAAATCCCTCTAGAGCCCAAACTTCCATTTCTCCTACCCGCTGTCCCCCTTGTTTGGCTCTTCCTCTAAGAGCTTGTTGTGTAACAAGCGCGTACTTTCCAGTGGAACGCCCATGGATTTTATCATCAACTTGATGAATTAATTTCAAGATATAGGCCTTTCCTATTAAAACAGGTTGTTCGAAAGGATCCCCCGTTCTTCCATCAAATATTCTGCTTTTTCCCGGATATTCGGGTTCAAATACCCATGGATTCGCTGTTCGCTTACCGGCTTCATATAATTCAGAAAACACGAGTTTTCTCGAAGCCTCTTGCTCATATCTCTCATCAAAGGGCGCTATTCGATAATGCCTGTCTAGCAGATCCCCCGCTAACCCGAGCGAACACTCAAATATCTGCCCTACATTCATTCGTGAAGGTACTCCTAATGGATTGAAGACCATATCAACAGGTGTTCCATCTTGCAGATAGGGCATATCTTGTATAGGCAAAATTTTGGAAATGATACCTTTATTCCCATGCCTTCCTGCTACTTTATCACCTACTTTGATTGCACGTTTCTGTGAAATATATACACGAATCGTTTCTGGATTATAACTGTAACCCCCTTTTTTATGGACCCATCTCACATCAATAACTCGACCTCTGCTACCTATGGGTAATTTTAGACACGTTTCCTTTGTGGTGGATACCGGAATACCAAGTATGGCTCGTAATAATCTAGCTTCCGGGGCAGATGAGGATTCTTTCGCCATCTGCGGCGTTAATTTGCCTACTAAAACATCGCCCGTTTCTACCCAAGAGCCCAGCATCACAATTCCACTTTTATCTAAATTGCGAAGTAAATGGGCCTCTAAGTACGGTATGTCATTAGTGATTCTTTCGGGACCTTGGCTTGTCACATGAATCTGAATTTCATATTTCCGTATATGAAAAGAAGTATAAATATCTGCATATACCAGACGTTCGCTAATGAGTACTGCATCCTCAAAATTGTAGCCCTCCCAGGGCATATAAGCCACTAATATATTTTTTCCTAAAGCGAGTTCGCCGCCAGTTGTAGCAGTACCCTCCGCTAAAATTTGTCCTTTTTTAATGCATTTACCCCGCGGAACCCGGGTTTTTTGATGCATACAAGTATTTTTGTTGGAACGTTGATACCTAAGCAAGGGAATGCTTAGAGTGTCTCCATTACCTGATAAAATGATCTTGTCAGTATTGGCATAAATGACCTTTCCCCCGTGTTCGGCTATAACGGAAACCCCCGAATCTAGAGCCACATGGCCTTCTAACCCAGTTCCAACAATGCACTTCTCGGATCGAGAAAGCGGAACTGCTTGACGTTGCATATTAGAACTCATTAAAGCCCGATTCGCATCATTGTGCTCGACAAAAGGAATGAGGGAGGCTCCAATAGAAAAATATTGGAAGGGAAAAATGCTTCGAAGCTGAATCTCTTCCCATGCAATAGTCAGGAATTCTTGACGGTATCGAGCCGGAACACCCTGCTCTTCCGTAATACCACGATTTACTGCTAAAGAATTTCCTGACGTTACCATATAGTATTCATCCAGACTTGGGGATAAATAAAGCACCCGCCCCTTTTTTGATCTCTCAGAAATTTCATAAAACGGTCTTTCTAAAGATCCCCAATGACCAAGCCTCGCATGAATTGCTAAGGATCCAACGAGTCCAACATTGATTCCTTCAGATGTATCAATTGGGCAAATACGCCCATAGTTACTAGGATGGATGTCTCGTATCCGAAAACTAGCAGTTCGCCCTGTCAACCCCCCAGGACCCAAATAACTGAATTTTCGCCCATGAACTATTTGTGTCAATGGATTTGTTTGATCAAAAACTTGAGATAGGGGGTGTAGGCCAAAAAAGGATTCATAAGTGGTTGTTAATAGAGTTGAAGTTACCAAATAATGAGGAGTTGGTATCCTTTTTTGCTTAATTGCTCCACCTAGAGTTTTTCGAACCGCATATTCTAAACGAACCATAGCCACTCCGAATTGATCCTGTAAAAGATCCCCTACAGAACGAATACGTTTATTTTTCAAGTGATTCATATCGTCAAGCGTACCCATTCCAAATTTCATTCCGATCAAGTGATCCGCAGCTGCCAATACATCCCGTGGTAACAAAAATGTAATGTTCTGAGGTATATCAAGATTCAATCTCCGGTTCATATTTCGTCGCCCAACCCTTCCTAATTCACATCTTTGTTGAAAAAATTTCTTTTGTAATTCCTTACATAAGGACTCAGAAAATACTGGGTCCCCGCCGACACAAGCAAATTGTTGATAAAATTCCAAAATAGCATTTTCTTTTGACCCCATTTTTTTTTTCTCCTTATCATTCGGAAAAGACACGAAAATTTCTGGGTAGCAAACATTTTCTAGAATTTCTCTTAGATTCGAACCCATAGCTGATGATGGGACTAGAATAGATATTTTTTGTTTCCTACTCACGCGCGCCCATATCCGTGCTTTTCTATCAATCTCTAATTCTGATCTTCCTCCCCAATCTGATATTATGGTAGCGGTATAGACCGAAATTCCGGTATAGTCCAATTTTGAACGGTAATAAATACCGGGACTTTGCACTATTTGATTGATCACTATTCTGTATATTCCATTTACTATAGAGGTTCCCAGGGAATTCATGAGAGGAATGTTTCCAATAAATAGGTTTTGTTCTTGCGTATCCTTGCCGGTTTTCCAACTTAAGCCTGCGGGTACATATAATTCCGAACAATATGTGAGTGATCCATGCACAGCATCTATTTCTTTTATTAAAGGCTCTTGCAATTGATATCTTTCCACAAATAATTGAAATTCCATTTCTTGATCTCTATCCTCAATTTTTGGAAACTTATCAAATTCTTCCATCAAACCCTGATTGATGAACCTACAAAATCCCTCAAATTGTATCTGACTAAACCCAGGTACTGTGGACATTCCCTCGTTTGTATCTCGAAGCATCTTTACTTTTGTTTCCTATTTATCAAAAAAATCCCATTCATTGGCTCATTCTTCATCGAACCATATGGATCGATCTAGCAATGATGGACTGGATATTCTGTTTACTGAATCACATAAAATCTTATTTTAAACAACTTCATATATATATGGAATATCTAAAATATGAGCGGAGAAAGAAAGAAAGAGAATTTTCTACTCAAATTTGAATTTGCAAGAGATAGAAATAAATGGAAATGGCTTGAGAAAATAAAACATTCCCGAACAAAAAAAAATTCTGCCACTTAGACTTATATTAGGGAATCTTGTATAGATGAATAGAAAAGTAATAATAGAATAGAAAAAGGGATGCTATTTCTATCTATTATGATATTATGAGCCCGCTGGATACCAAAAAAGTAAATGGACTCAGGATTTTTGATCCCTGCTCTATCTATGAATGCAATAAAGGCAGAAATGATCCGCAGAGAAGAGATAGGGTGTGTTTCTTAGTTGAATTCGTGGAATCCAATTGGAGTGCGCAAGAGGAACTGTATTTAGTAAGAACACGCAGCTATTTAGCTATCCCTATAATCGCCTATCCAAATTCTACTTACTTTGGCAACCGCGCTATATATCCTAATTTCTATTGGATATTCAATAGATTCAATCTTCGAATCCTCGTCGCAAGGATTGACAGTCTTTGAAGAACGGAAGCACGGCCATTCCCTTAATCGCTTTCTAGGAATATCATATATAAATAAGATATCTAATTAGGTATATCTGCGTAATAATTTTTGTTATATGGTTGACATATACACATAATTCTTGTTATTATTGTAAGTGAAAAGGATTCAATTAGTGAAAATAATTGGCACTGATGGGTTGTGTCTCAATTTTATTGTCTTATGACACTAAGGAAAGGCTATTTGAGATAAAAAAAAAACAAAACTTTCATGAATTCACAGTCTATAGTTAATGGTTCCAATTTTCCTTTCTTTTGAATTTCTGTGACAGAAAAGAAAATTTGGCTTTTCTGTTTTCTCTTTCAATAAAAAACAAAACAAAAAAAAGAAAAAGGGTTTTGAGATTTATTAGAAAAGGCATAAGGAGAATGGGATTCATCGAATCCAATAAAAAATGTAAAAAATGCCAATCTCCCTATATTTTTCGTTTTGGCGGCATGGCCGAGCGGTAAGGCGGGGGACTGCAAATCCCTTTTCCCCAGTTCAAATCCGGGTGTCGCCTGACCAATAAAAACTCGAAATGCCTTTCTTGATAGCAGACAAATGACCCAATTCTTGCCCAGCAAAAGCAGAGGAAAAGGGCTAGAACTTAGAACTGCCAATACTTATTCAATTTTCAGAATAGGGGCTTTTCTATTTTATAAAAGGCTGTCAATCCTTGCGACGAGGATTCGAAGGAGGATTATGGTATAGAAGAACTAGGCTGTGAGGACTTACATTAATAGTGTAGTCTATACTGACTGAGCCTTGAATTAGATAGTGAAACGGGGAATCAAACAAATTCAGTATAAGAACTTGTTATGGGTAGATTTATTGGATTGCTTCATCAATAACCTTCCTTCGGTTAGAATTCCTTTTTGCCTCTGCGCCATCGATCGAGTTGATTATTATTAGTGATCAATAAGGGGAGAATATCTTCATATTCTATAGAGATAGAGATAGGGGACATAATTCATATGGATATAGTAAGTCTTGCTTGGGCTGCATTAATGGTAGTCTTTACATTTTCCCTTTCACTCGTAGTATGGGGAAGAAGTGGACTCTAGAGTAACGGCTAATTGAGTTGAGTAATCGAACTTTATCAATAGTCTCTTTCATAGATCATTCTCCAAAAGCGTTTTTTCAATTAATAAAAAAAAAGGAGATCCTTTTTCCAAATTAGAAATGCAAGATATGAAGAATATCTTTTTAATCAAAGAAATATTTGAAATATTTCAATTCATCCCATGTTCCTATTTTGATGAACTCTAGCCACTAGCTATTAACAGAATCAGATATGGATATTACAATGAGTAAAAACCCGCCCCCTTTTTTATTTGTTTCCCTCTTTATTGCTCAAGCATTTAGACTCTTAGAAATGAGAAATCATATTGAATTTACGCTTTATTGACTCAGTCCATATCATGGTTCACACGTTAGAAATAGTTGGAATCTACTACGATTTTTCTCAATCTGTCTGAACAATTTCCCATAGAATTGCTTGACTCATCTCTTAATGGTCCATTTTGCTTTGTCAGATTGATTGAGAAAAAGGGGATTACTCGCTTTCTTTTTTTTTTCTAGAATTTTATTCGGTATATGCCCAGACCTTCCTCTATTGATTTGATTTCTTCGACAGCTCCCTGGGTCCCTCCCTATTGGAAAAAATAAGAAACCGAGTAATTAGAGCCGCAACGCACGACATATAAGACATAAGAGTCAAAGCGGACATTCGATTATCTCGGATTGGTTGGAATCACGACAAATCAAATGGATGGATCAAAAAACTCGAATTCTTAGGATATTATGTCAGAATTGGGGGTGACTTTTTATATATACATTAGACATATGTGATTTTTATGTACCTGGATGAATATCCATATTATAGATGGATCCATATTCAATAGGAAATGAATCCTATATTATATATATTTCTACAGCCGAATCATCAGTCTCACTTTCTAGAATATAGAATAATAGACATTTAGTATGGTAGAAAGAAATAGATCTATTTCTTTCTACCATACTATCTATCGGATTTCATATACTATAACTGTTGATTCTAGTCCGCTCATTTAAGACTAGAGATTTAAATCTCCTTTCATTTATTCCATCAATTGATAAGGACTAAGAAGCCGGGCTTGATTCAAATTAATCCTTTTGACTGACCGTTTTTACGTAAATGATAAGTAAAAAAGCCGTAGGGATTAGAATGAACAATGCAGTAGCAATAAATGCGAGAATATTTACTTCCATAATTTGATTTTATCATTTTTTTTTTATTTCATAATAACTCGGGATCTAATCCCATAGAGAGTCTAAATCTTTTGTCTCTCACTTCGATAGTATGCAATTCCCCCCGATGGTATTAAATTGGATCAATGTCATGAATAACAATATCTCAGCTATCAAATCAATTTTTCATCAAGAATTGAATAGTATAACATAGGAAGATCTTTGATACATACGCAATAAAAAATGGAATTCCTGATCCAATCAAGAATCCTCTTTGGTTTTTCATTCTTTGTTCCTTTTATTTTCTATACCCCCCCCGTCTTCTTTATAGAATCATATAACGACCATATGACCTATCTTACACTTCCGTTGATCACAAACCCAATCAATATTGTAGAAGTGAAATGGAAATAAAGAGGGAATTCCGTTCGAAACTTTGTTTTTTATGACCCAATTTCCTTATAAGACAAAGAGGTTTGATAAGGACGGATCCCAATAGAAAAGATCCAATACTTTGACAAATTGACTGTTTTGTAATTTGTTCTTTCTTCCATAGGACCTTTCAAATAGGAAGAAAAAGGATTATCCATTCCCTCACTAAGCTAAGTCTGGTAGATCCTTGTTTGATCTTTCTTTTAGTAATACCCCCTTTTTCGGTCCTAGAACAGATATATAATATGAAAAATTCAATATGAATTGAGAGTGCGATAGATTATTTCCAATTAGAAATTGATTTTCTATAAACTTGAAACTCGGAGTTAGGGGGAGTGGGGGTACTTTGAACCTTTCAAGCATTCCGCCGGGTTAACTATGTGAAAGTGGGGTTGATTTTGTATCGTACAAAAACAAAATATGAATCCTAATTGGTGTCTGTGCTCCTGTAAAACATATGTTTATTCTATAAAATGGATCAGGGGCAAGCGAAAAACCCAGACAAGTACGGCATTTCCCGGAATCCTTAATTGAATAGGGTGCTACCAATAATTGTAGCAATCTAAATAGGTCTCTCCCACATCCCATCAATCGGTACGGTACAAATTGAATGACTTGAAATTACCAAAAGGCAAAGGAAAGCAAAAAAGAAATAAGGACCCAGCACCGGGAAGGAGATCCTGCTCCGTGTCCCTCTTCACAGAAAATAGAGAGATGAATTGATGGATTCATCAGATTCTAGGTCGGGACTGACGGGGCTCGAACCCGCAGCTTCCGCCGTGACAGGGCGGTGCTCTGACCGATTGAACTACAATCCCAGATAAATAAGGCGTGGGGCCTACATATTTTGAACGGTTTCATTCAATCAAACAAGTTCAGTTCTATCTAGAATCATCGTATTCTAAGAGAGAAAGGGGTGATATATTACTATCAATCTCCATGCGAATATTGATTTTAGAGGGAACAAAACAGGTTGCTAGTAATCCTATTGGTTGTTTGTCAAATCGCGTCAAATCGATTGATAATAGCTATTTTTTTTTTTTACTTCTTTCTAGTTTCAGATGCTTCGGGAGAACAAATCAAATTGGAAATAATCTCATGATGGATCGGCGAATTTTTGGGCCGAGCTGGATTTGAACCAGCGTAGACAAATTGCCAACGAATTTACAGTCCGTCCCCATTAACCACTCGGGCATCGACCCAGGAAGAATCAATTCGAAACTTATTGATAATCCATGAGCAACTTCCTCTCATAGTACCCTACCCCCAGGGGAAATCGAATCCCCACTACTTCCGTGAAAGGGAAATGTCATCCACCTTTTGACCATGGGGGCATACCTGCTCGGATCGCCACCATACTATGCTCATTCATAGTATGAACAGTTTTTTGGAATTGTCAATAGAATCTAATGGTGTGACTAAATCCCACAAAGCTTTCTATCTTTCGCGATTCCTATCTATTTTCCTCTTCACTCACCTTTGATGAACAACCCTTACTTCATTATATTCTAATGAGGTAATGCTCTAATACCCCAGGAACTTATTTGTACCGCTAAAAATAGGAAACACCTCTCTTCAACTTTTACTCATCAATTCACGTATTATTTTATTATAGTATTATAGTAAGATATGCCTCTCTCTATCTCAGACTAAGACAGGAGATAAGGAAAGGATAGAAAATCGAAAATTGATAGATAGTTAAGTGTAGTTCCGGATAAAAGTTCCATGTATTCATCACATGATTCGATGAAACATCAAATAGAATAAAATCTCTTGGATCTATAGTTGAATTCTGTATCAAGTAATTGAATCTCGCTCGGATGGGATTCAATAAAAAAGCAATTAATTAGTCTTAT